AAAATCGAAAGATCAGAAAAAAAACAAGTAAAAATAGATTCAAATAATAGGTTAAAGTTTTCATTGAACGCAATTCTAACTAACCCTAAGCGTGAAAAAAAATCTATTGGAATAAACAAAATAGATAAAAAACCCCCTCGATGGTCATACAAATTAATCAATGAGTTGGAACAACATTTTAAAAAACGACGAAAAGAACAAGGCATAATGCAAGGGCTGGATCACCAGCTTCGAACAAGAAGATTTAAACGTATAGCTTTTTTAACTCGTTCCAGACGAAGTTTTAAGAAGTCTCATTTCAAGAATTATAATCTTTATAGAAAATTTAATAGAGATTCGGGTTTTATAAGTTATTTAGAAGAACCGGATTTTCGTCGAGCCGTAATAAAAGGATCTATGCGCGTTCAAAGGCGTAAAATGGTTATTTGGGGACCCTCTCAAGGAAATCCCCATTCCCCCCTTTTTTTGGAAAAAATGGAGGATTTTCCTTTTCCTATATCTAACCTAATGAATTTTTTTTTTAATATTAGAGATTGGTTGGGTAAAAAGTCAGAATTCGAAATTTTAGATCAACAATTCCAAATAAAAAAAAATAACCAGGAAGACGCAATGGAATTCTGGGATAACATTCCATATGCACAAAAAACAAGAAGTGTTCTGTTACTAGCTCAATCAATTTTTAGAAGATATATTAAATTACCCTTATTCATAATAGTTAAGAATATTGGCCGTATTTTATTACGGCAATCTCCGGAATGGTATGAGGATTTCCAAGATTGGAATAGAGAAATTTATCTAAAGTGCAGCTATAATGGTCTTCAATTCTCCAAAACGGAATTTCCTAAAAATTGGTTAAGAGAAGGTTTTCAGATCAAAATCCTATATCCTTTTCATTTGAAACCTTGGCACAGATCTAAACTACGACTCTCTGATAGCGATCGAAAGCAACAGGATTATTTTGATTCTTGTTTTTTAACAGTTTTGGGAATGGAAACAGAATATCCTTTTGGGCCTCCTCGAAAAACACCTTCCTTTTTTGAACCTCTTTTTGAAGATATAGACTATAAAGTCGAAATCAGAAAATTCAATTTTAGAGTTCGAAGAGTTTTAAAAAAAATAACAAAGAAACAAACAAAAGCTGTTTTATTTGTAAAACAAAAAATAAAAGAACTTTTAAAAGGAACAAAAATTCCATTATTTATACCGAGAGAAATATATGAATCAAGTCAAACTCAAACAGAAAATGATTCTATAATCAGTAATAAGATAATTCATGAATCACTTAGTCAAAATCGAGCTACAGGTTGGACAAATTATTTACAGGCAAAAGAAGAAATGAAACATAGAATTGATAGAAGAAACACAATCAGAAATCAAATAGAAAAAATGAAAAAAAATAAAAAGAATAATGGAGAATCACCCCCAAAAATTTGGAAACTATTAAAAAGAAAAAATATTGAATTATTAATTCAATTTTGCATTGAAAAAATATACATTGATATCTTTCTATGTATCATTAATATGCGCAGAGTCACTCTATACCTTTTTATGGAATCAACAAAAAAAATTGTTGAGAAATACATTGACAATAATAAAAGAAATCAAGATCAAGAAAGGATTAATAAAACAAAACAAAATCAAATTGATTTTATTTCGCCTATGACTATAAAAAAGATATTTGATAATTTTAGAAATAGTAAGCGAAAGTCACATATTTTTTTTGATTTATCTTACTTGTCACAAAAATATGTATTTTTTAAATTATCACAAACCCAAGCAATTAACTTCAATAAGGTAAGATCTATTCTTCAATATAATGGACCATCTTTTTTTCTTAAGAATGAAATAAAGGATTTTTTTGGAAGACAAGGAATATTTGATTCCGAAATAAGGCATAAGAAACTTCCAAATTATGGAATGAATCCATGGAAAAACTGGTTAAGAGGTCATTATCAATACGATTTATCTCAGATTACATGGTCTAGATTAGTCCCCCAAAAATGGCGAAATGGGATAAATACCTCTCAAAATAATGATTTAAAGAAATGGTATTCCTATGAAAAAGACCTTTTTTTTGATTACAAAAAAAAACAAAATTTGAAAGTCTATTTATTATCAAATAAAGAGGATAATTTTGAAAAAAACTATAGATATGATCTTTTATCATATAAATATATTCATTCTGAAACTAAGAAGAAATCCTGTATTTATAGAACATCATTAGAAAGAAATAAGAAGCAGGAAAATTCCACCAGAAATAAAGAAAACTTTTTTAACATACTCAAGAATATTCCTATGAAGAATTATCTAGGAAAAAGTGATATTATATATATGGAAAGAAATACGGATAGAAAATATTTGGGGTGGAAATTTGATACAAAAATTCAGGTTGAACCTAATAAGGACCAAATAAAGGATCAATTTCATATTTTTTATCTTCCAATTGATTCAAATTGCGAAATCAATTACAAAAGGGTCTTTTTTGATTGGATGGAAATAT